GAATTGGGACCAAGGCAAAAAAAGTGCTTCTGCCGAGGCGGCCCACGCTTCCTTTGTCGAAGTAAGGGCAAAAGGTCTGATTCGAGATTTCTTAAGAATCGACTTAGTGAAATCCCCTATTTTGGATCCGAGAAAAAGGAATGATCCGTCAGGCTCAGGATTGATCTCTGATAATGTCTCAGATCACACTAATATCAATCCCTTTTATTCCAAGCCAAAGATGAAACAATCGCCTAGGCAAAATCACGGAACTATTCGGACCTTGTTAAATCAAAATAAGGAATGCCCGTCTTTGATGATTTTGTCCGCATCTAATTGTTTTCGAATGGGTCCATTCAATGATGTAAAATCCCAGAATGTGATAAAAGAATCAATTAAAAAAGATGCTATAATTCAAATTAGGAATTCAATTGGCCCTTTAGGAACAGCCCTTCAAGTTGTGAACTTTGATTCATTTTACTATTTTATAACTCATAATCAGGTCTTGCTAACTAAATATTTGCAAGTTGAAAATTTAAAACAGACTTTTCAAGTACTTCAATATTATTTAATGGATGAAAGCGGGAGGATTTATAATCCGGATCCCCGCAGTAACATCGTTTTGAATTCATTCAATTTGAGTTGGTATTTTCTGCCTCACAATAATTATGAAAATTCTTGTGAAGAAATATCTACAATAGTTAGTCTTGGACAGTTTATTTGTGAAAATGGATGTATAGCCAAAAATGGACCATACCTAAGATCGGGTCAAGTTTTGATTGTTCGACTTGACTCTGTAGTAATAAGATCTGCTAAGCCTTATTTGGCCACTCCAGGAGCAACTGTTCATGGACATTATGGAGAAATCCTTTATGACGGAGATACAGTAGTGACATTTCTATATGAAAAATCGAGATCCGGTGATATAACGCAGGGTCTTCCAAAAGTGGAACAGGTGTTAGAAGTGCGTTCAGTTGATTCAATATCGGTGAACCTAGAAAAAAGAGTTGAGAATTGGAACGAGCATATAACAAGAATTCTTGGATTTCCTTGGGGATTCTTGATTGGGGCTGAGCTAACTATAGTGCAAAGTCGGATCTCTTTGGTTAATAAGATCCAAAAGGTTTATCGATCCCAGGGGGTCCAAATCCATAATAGGCACATCGAAATTATTGTACGCCAAATAACATCCAAAGTGTTGGTTTCAGAGGATGGAATGTCTAATGTTTTTTTACCTAGAGAACTAATTGGATTGTTGCGAGCGGAACGGACGGGGCGCGCTTTGGAAGAATCGATCTGTTACAAGGCCTTCCTATTGGGAATAACAAGAACATCTTTGAATACTCAAAGTTTCATATCCGAAGCGAGTTTTCAAGAAACTGCTCGAGTTTTAGCTAAAGCGGCTCTCCGGGGTCGTATTGATTGGTTGAAAGGCCTAAAAGAGAACGTTGTTATAGGCGGGATGATACCCGTTGGGACCGGATTCAAGGGCTTAGTACACTGTTCCAAGCAACATAAAAGCATTCCCAAGAATAAGCACTTTTTCGAGGGGGAGATCAGAGATATTTTGTTCCACCACAGAGAATTATTTGATTCTTGCATTTCAAAGAATTTCCACGATACACCAGAACAATCATTTAGAGTATTTAATGATTCCTAAAAGAAAGAAAAGTCAAAAGTCGTTTTTTAATAAAAAAACTCTCTAGGCCCTTTGATGGGGTCATGAAAAAAAAGATAATAACAAATAGACGGTAGCGATTTGGATCGGATATCGACACGGCCAATCTCCGGGAAAAGGTTCCGTTGGAACAATTATTTAGCTCAGGGCACCTCGCCGCTTTTTTTTTTTTTCAAAAAAAGCGGAAAATGTGGGGAGAAATGACAAGAAGATATTGGAACATCAATTTAGAAGAGATGATGGAAGCAGGAGTTCATTTTGGTCATGGTATTAAAAAATGGAATCCTAGGATGGCGCCTTATATTTATGCCAATCGTAAAGGTATTCATATTACAAATCTTACTAAAACCGCGCGTTTTTTAGCAGAAGCTTGTGATTTAGTTTTTGATGCAGCAAGCCGGGGGAGGCAGTTTTTAATTGTTGGTACCAAAAAGCAAGCAGCTGCTTTAGTAGCACGGGCTGCAATAAAGGCTCGGTGTCATTATGTTAATAAAAAGTGGCTTGGTGGTATGTTAACGAATTGGTCCACTACAGAAACGAGACTTCATCAGTTCAGGGACTTGAGAACGGAACAAAAGACAGGGAGACTTAACCGTCTTCCAAAAAGAGACGCGGCTATATTGAAGAGACAATTATCTCACTTGCAAACATATCTGGGTGGGATTAAATATATGACCGGTTTGCCCGATATTGTAATTATCCTTGATCAGCAAGAAGAATATACGGCTCTTCGAGAATGTATTACTTTGGGAATTCCAACAATTTGTTTAATCGACACCGATTGTGACCCCGATCTTGCAGATCTTCCGATTCCAGCAAATGATGACGCTATGGCTTCAATCCGATTAATTCTTAACAAATTAGTATTCGCGATTTGTGAGGGTCGTTCTAGCTCTATACGAAATCCTTGATTAATAATAAGATTAAGAGAAATAAATTCTTTTTCGAACTCCATAGATTTATGGAATCGGTTACTACTTTTGAATCGCATAAAAGAGATCAAAATGGATGGAAATGCTGTGTGATTGGTTAGTATACAAAATAGAAAATTCAACTAAGCAAGTCAAAAAAGAGATGGTTGAATCAAAATAATTCCTTTTAAAGTTCGATTTATGTGAGAGGGCAATATGGATGTTCTATCATGTTCCAACAACACACTAAAAGGGTTATACGACATATCTGGTGTGGAAGTAGGCCAACATTTCTATTGGCAAATAGGAGGTTTTCAAGTCCATGGCCAAGTACTTATTACCTCTTGGGTTGTAATTGCTATCTTATTAGGTTCAGCCAGTATAGCTGTTCGGAATCCACAAACAATTCCAAATGACAGTCAGAATTTCTTCGAATATATCCTTGAATTCATTCGAGATGTTAGTAAAACCCAGATTGGAGAAGAATATGGTCCATGGGTTCCTTTTATTGGAACTATGTTTCTATTTATTTTTGTTTCTAATTGGTCAGGAGCTCTTTTACCGTGGAAACTCGTAGAGTTACCTCACGGGGAGTTAGCTGCGCCCACCAATGATATAAATACTACTGTTGCTTTAGCTTTACTCACGTCAGTAGCCTATTTCTATGCGGGTCTTAGCAAAAAGGGGTTAGGTTATTTCAGTAAATACATACAACCAACCCCAATCCTTTTACCCATTAACATCTTAGAAGATTTCACAAAACCTTTATCCCTTAGTTTTCGACTTTTCGGAAATATATTAGCCGATGAATTAGTAGTTGTTGTTCTTGTTTCTTTAGTACCTTCAGTCGTTCCTATACCTGTCATGTTCCTGGGATTATTTACGAGTGGTATTCAAGCTCTTATTTTTGCAACGTTAGCTGCGGCTTATATAGGCGAATCCATGGAGGGTCATCATTGACTAGTTTGAAAACTAGTCATTTTTTTATCTTAGGCCAAGGTACTGGATGCGGGACTCGAGATAATCGGCTTATGAAATAAAAAGGGGAAAGAGATAACGATCTCTTTCCTAAAATTTTGATTTGATGACCCATTCCATTTCTAATTTAGATAATACCTAGCCCCTTTTCTATTAATATTTTCTTTTGTTCAATTGAACAAAAGAAAATATTAATAGAAAAATTATTGCATGAACTCTTCAATCACGCAAATACTGATATTTCTATGCAATGGTTTGGATCGTCCCTGTATACAATCTACATGTAGGATACTGATAAATAAAAGAAAGAATAAGAAGAAGAAGTTAAAAAACGAAATTCATAAAAAATGACTTGGTTAGCAAGGGCGGATCTAACCCAGGGATGTGGAATCTAATGGCTAGAATTCAACTCTTGACTGGTTCAAAAAGAATTTTAGAATCCGGGTGAGTCGCCGATACGAAGAGTTTGTTTACGTTATGGAAGAAAGACATGTATATGTGATATTAGATATTGACTAGTTATATATGATCTAAAGATATATCTAATCCGCCCTACTATGAATTAAGATGAGGATTCCCATATAAGTCTTTTCCTTTCATCTGTAACGAACTATGAATTGAATGAAACAAGATGAAATCAATAAAAAGAACAAAGAATTCAACTAATGCTTCGGAACAAAGAGCTGGAAGAACAAAAAAAGTTGTATGGATTCAAAAAAATCTCGTCGATAATATAAGAACTAAAAAAGAGCTATACTATAGAAGTAGTTTGGACGATTCAATAATATTAGTCCATTACTTGAATTGGCAGTTATTAGTTATTTCGTCTGGCTGAATCTTATTGAGGGGATAATGAAATCATAATTCCTTGGATGATTGTATCATTAACCATTTTTTTTATTTTTTTGTGAGGAACTTATCATGAATCCACTGATTTCTGCCGCTTCCGTTATTGCTGCTGGATTAGCTGTCGGGCTTGCTTCTATTGGACCTGGAATTGGTCAAGGTACTGCTGCGGGACAAGCTGTAGAAGGTATCGCGAGACAGCCCGAGGCAGAGGGAAAAATACGAGGTACTTTATTGCTTAGTCTGGCTTTTATGGAAGCGTTAACAATTTATGGATTGGTTGTAGCCTTAGCACTTTTATTTGCGAATCCCTTTGTATAATCCTATCAATATCAAAAGTCTTTTTTTTTTGATTCTTCGATGTCCGGGGACTTGCTCCTTGCTTTTTCGAATTATATCAATATTTGACTCCTACAATTCCTTATTCGTTCGTTGGGATACTAACCTGCGGGAGGGTAATATTTGCGGATGAGGAATTAGCAGCATACCGATTCGCTTTCTTCCTTCCCGTTCTTAGCAACGGAAACCCCCTTTTCGTTTTTTTAGGGATTGGTACAAGAACCTAATTATTTCACAATTGCCGTGAAACCCGCCCTAGATTCTACTAA